ACTGTACTAATAGCGGTTACGGCTGTGGTTTCAGCAGCAAATGGGGACGCTTTTCGTGTACCCCGGAACCCACAATTACCGGCAGAGGACGAAGAAACCACTTGACCTCGTACATCTGTAACAGTCACAATGGTATTATTAAAACCTGCTTGAACATGAATAACCCCTTTTGGTATTCTACGCAGACTCTTACGTCGACGTCGGGTCCTACGTGAAACCAATTTCAGTCTCGCTTTTGCCATATTTTAGCATCTCATAAATATGAGTCAGAGATCTATGGATCTATCCATTTTTGAATATCGGGCCTTTCCCGAGGTTGATTATCCTTGTCTTTGTTTATGCCTTGGGTTGGAACAAATTACTCGAATTCGGCCCTGACGGCGTATTAATCGACATTTTTCACAAATTTTACGAACAGAGGCTCTTATTTTCATATTTGCCGACTTTTCACCTTAATTATGAATCTACGTCTTGGAAGAAAATAAGTTTCTTGAAATTTTGTATTTCGAATCATATTGAATGAATGTTGAAAATGTTGCAGTTGAAAAAAAAAAATACCGAAATTTTTGATTCTTATTTTTCGCAAAGTCAAAAATTCGACTAATTGAAGACTCGTTGTATTATAATAAACCTAAGTGGTAGCTTTCCCGAAATAGAACCGAGAATTAGATCATTATTATCTAAATGAACCCCAAAGATGTCGGTGAGAACGGATTCTTTAATTAAACTTTCCGGAATCGATTTCTGTTTTTCAGTTAACCGAAAACCTCTTTTATTCTGGATCAACTTCTTTATTCTGGACGATCTAAAACCATAGATGTCGTTTTCAAAGATGAGGTCGTAGATGAGATACGATATTAGACAACCTGTCCCCTTTCTTTGTCACAAATAGATAGAAAGTTGCGAATTTCATTTGGATATTAGAAGTATTACCATATATAACATAAACATTCTCCACCTATTCTTTCTAATCGAGCCTCTCGGTCTGTCATTAGACCTCGAGAAGTAGAAAGAATTACAATCCCCATCCCGCCTAAAATTCTAGGAATTCGTTGATAGTTAGAATAGATTCGTAGACCGGGTCGACTGATGCGTTTTAAGTTTAAAACTTTTCGATTTCTATAAGGCTCGTCCCGATTCCTTCTATAACGTAGGGTTAAAACCAAAAAAGATTTGTTGTTTTCTCGATGTTTTCTCACGTTTTCGATAAAACCCTCGCGTAAAAGTATTTTAACAAGACTTTCGCTGAGATTCGTAAATGCTATTCGAACCACTCTTTTTGTATTCATCTCAGCATTTCGTATCGAGGTTAGTATGTCAGAAATAGTATCCTTAGCCATAATGAATTAAAGTATTGGTCCCTCCCAATTTTGATATAATCATGTTTTTCTTGTTTTTTCTTTGGTTATGACTATGCATTTTTCAAGGTATATGCGTGAGACACAATCTACTAACTGAATCTTAATTGATTTCTTTCAAATAACTACCCTAAACATAACTATATTCTTTTTGGAATGATATTATCATGGAACTAGATTAGGGTCTCGTTTTATAATACTTCGGGAGCTAATGAAACTATTTTGGTAAAATTGAACTGTCTCAATTCCTCTGCAATCGCACCAAAAACTCGAGTGCCTTTTGGATTGCCTTCTTGATCAATGACAACTGCGGCATTATCATCATATCGTATTATCATACCGTCGTCGCGTTTGAGTTCTTTACAAGTACGTACAATTACAGCTCTGACCACTTCTGATCTTTCTAGCGACATTTGCGGAACTGCTTCTTTGATCACAGCAACAATAACGTCACCAATATGAGCATAGCGACGATTGCTAGCTCCTATGATTCGAATACACATCAATTTGCGAGCCCCGCTGTTATCCGCTACATTCAAATAGGTCTGAGGTTGAATCATATCATTTTTTTGATTATTTTTTTAGGCAAAGTAAAGGGCGAAGAAAAAAAGAAATATTGTTTATCCAAAAAACCAAACCTGCACCTTCGATTCGTTTGTATCCCCAAAAGCGATTTTTTTTGCTTGTGCCTTTTTCTTTTACATTTCCAAATTTTATCCCGAAAGAATGAATTGAGTTCGTATAGGCATTTTGGACGCTGCTATTGAAATAGCCCTTCTAGCTATATTTTCTGTTACGCCACCGATTTCATAAAGTATTCGACCTGGTTTAACAACAGCTACCCAATATTCAGGCGATCCTTTACCCGAACCCATACGTGTTTCTGCGGCTCTGACTGTAACCGGTTTGTCTGGAAATATACGGACCCATATTTTTCCACCGCGGCGTGCATTTCGTGTCATTGCCCGTCGACCTGCTTCTATTTGTCTCGATGTGATCCAAGCGGGTTCAAGTGCCTGAAGAGCATATTTACCGAAACAAATATAATTACCTCGATAAGAAATTCCCTTCATTTTTCCTCTATGTTGTTTACGGAATCTGGTTCTTTTGGGGTTATAGTTGATGGTTGGGTTTGAATTCCATCTCTACTCCAGAATCGGACGTGAGAGTTTCTTCTCATCCGGCTCCTCGCGAATAAAAAGATTCAAAAATAGGGAATTTTAAGGAAATTTAGATAGAATAGAATTTGAATTAAGATAGACTTGTAGTTCATACGATATCCATCGATTTCATAAGTATAATAATATATCGAAGTATGGAGTTCGGCGAATCGATCTCAAATCTGGTAGTAATTTGTATCTTCTTTCTATCGTATAGTGAAAGACCTAAAAGAACTATTTCTATGAAATATAGATATATATATAATTTTATTGGTTTTGAGAATCTTAAAATGAATCTTTCTTTTGTTTTCTCCTTGAATTTAACGGTCTTAGCATCTTTAATTGACCCAAATTTAGTAATCCAAGAAAAGAAAGGTTTCGCGGGCGAATGTTGACTCTTTCAATTCAATTTCGATTTCGGTTGTAGCCATAATTTCTAACTTTTTCGAATAGATGAATTGGTCTCGGGTCCGTTCCGCCATCCAGATCAATGAATCATTAGAATTCGTGTTCAATCGAATTTTTGAGATCCACTGGTTCCGTCGTTCTCATCGCTTCTTACTTAATGTTTAGGTCTGAATTCTGCAATGGAGCTCAATGAAAGTTGTGCGTGAGTCAATCTTCTCAGTCTTTATTGACTCGAAGCTCTTGATTTTTTTGTTCTCTGGGCGGATCCATTTTAGTATGGATGAATCTGTATTAATGCTTTCTTACATTGCCCTTTTTATGAGACGGCTCATAGACCTTACATATTCCATATTGGAATTAGATAGCATCACTCGTCGTTTTCTTTCTTTCTCTCATCCTTCCATTTATCCACACCCTTATTTGCTTTTCTCTATTTTGATTCACAACTTAGAATCTGATTTTTTGTTTTTATTTAGGCAAAAAGGTTTCAGTTGCTACAAGGATATGACTGATCTGTCATATCTTGACCGGTTCTTTGGATCCAGATAATGCGAAGTGATGAATTGGGTATTTTTCTAGAGTTATTAGTTTCGACTATCAGTGGCTTTTTTTTACTAACCCGAAAAAACCAACGAGTCACACACTAAGCATAGCAATTATATCAAGCATTCAATTGAATTTTTATTAAACTCGATAGAATTACGAAGAATTACGACTTCAAAAAATTTTTTGGTTTTAGATTGAACCGAAAAAGAAGAAATGGCTTTCTCGTTTTTTAGTATTAGCAACTAGAAGGGAAGGTCCAGTCAAAGTTTCTTATTCTCCATCAATAAATATCCAAATTTTAATGCCTAATATCCCAGAAATAGTTCGAATTGGATAGGAACAATAATCGATTTTCCCTTGAATGGTTTGTAGGGGAACTCTACCTTCTCGGATCCATTCAACCCGCGCAATTTCGTTTCCGTCAATACGTCCTGCAATTTGTACTCGAATTCCTTTTGTATTTGCTTGTTCAGTTAATTCAATTGCTTTTTTCATTGCTTTTCGAAATGAAACTCTCTTCTTTAATTGGTCGGCGATAAATTCTGCAAGAATAGTAGGATTTCTATAAGGCTTTGCAATTCTTATGATAGCAAGGTTAAATTTTCGGTTCACCCAAAAAAATTCTTTTTGTAAATTTCTCTGTAATTCTTTGATTTCTCCCGGTTGCTTTTCGTTAAATAATTTTGGGGATGCTGTATAGATTTTAATTTTGATTACATCGATTTGTTTTTGAATCTCTATACGTGTAATTCCTTCGACGACGGAGTAGATTTTCATCTTTTTTTGTATATAATTCTTGATATAATCTCTTATTTTTGCATCTTCTTGTAAATTTTCTGAATACTTTTTTGGTTGTGCAAACCAAAGGGAATAATGACTTTGGGTTGTACCAAGTCTAAAACCAAGTGGATTTATTTTTTGTCCCATGCTCCCCCATTATTATACATATCGTGCTCTTCTCTAGTTCTATACTGATTTTTCCCTTTCGTTTTTTTTAACTCTTGCATAGAGTCTGTTTCAAAAAATTTCTCTGGCTTGAACCAGAATGGCTCTTCATATTCATATTCACTTATGGAGATATCTGTCATTACAATCATTATATGGCAGGTCGGTTTTTTTATCCGATAACTACGTCCTCGCGCTCGAAGTTTTAGTCGCTTCCTAGTAGTACCCTCGTTGACTTCAGCTTTACTAATGACTAAATCTGCTTCGTTAGAATTAAGAAGGGAACTAGCATTTGCTGCTGCCGAATAAACTACTTTAAAAATGGGATAACATGCTCGATAAGGCATGAGTTCTAATATCATAAGTGTTTCTTCGTAAGAACGTCCACGAATTTGGTCAATGACCCTTCTCGCTTTGTGAACAGACATAGAGATATGTTGACCTAAAGCGTATACTTCTGTTTTGTTCTCCTTTATGAACATAAAATTATCCTCCTACTAATCAATTATAAACATCTCTATATTTTAACTCTTCTTAACGACGAGATTTATTATCGTTTTTTGTATGTTCTCGAAAATTTAAA